AAAAGGTTTCTTGGTATAGCCATTTTTAAAAATAGATGGAAATAAATTGCGTCCAATAGGATTTGAACCTATACCAAAGGTTTAGAAGACCTCTGTCCTATCCATTAGACAATGGACGCTTTTCGTTCCTATTTTCTTCTTTCGTATTCTTCCTTTCTCTTGTTCGGATAAAAAACGATTACACGGAAAATATTTTAGGGAATAAAAAAAACAAGGATGCATATCCAAATTGATGATGCATGTATAATAAAAAGCATATATAATAAAGAATATATAGCGGGTAGCGGGAATCGAACCCGCATCGTTAGCTTGGAAGGCTAGGGGTTATAGTCGACGTCGGTTGATCATTTTTAACGTTTCTAATTCAAAACCGAACATGAAATTTTGGTTTCATTCGGCTCCTTTATAGAAGATCGATGTATTCCCAAAGAGAAAAATTAGATCCATAACATCTATGTTAGCTTTTCTGCATGAATCCGTCCAAAGCTACTTGCTTTCTAGATGATCCCTCTAGAGGAGGGGGATTATACTAAATCCATTTAGTCTAGTTACTTCGTTCCCTATTTCCACTCGCAGGATCCTGAGGAAAAAAATTTGGTTTCCACCGAGCTGAAACAATATGCTGATGGTTCTAGTAAACCAAAACCATCGTTTTATAGCTATTTGGCTTCAATTTCCCTTTTACAAAAAAAAAATTGAAGATCTAGTTACGATTGGAAATAAACTTTTATATCTTCATCCATAGATCCTTTACTCATACTCATTCAATTGGAAGAGTTAATCCAATTCAAAAAAATTATGCTTCGCGACTCCATATCCATAATCCAATCTTTTTTATTCAATTTCTAATTGGCCTTTGGATACAAATCGTGAGAATGTATATTCTTCCTCAAATATGCTATTGAGAGGTAAAGGATTAAACCTTTTTAAGAAATAAAGTTTTTGATCGGAATATGAAACTGAAAGACCCCTTAACTATTTAATTAAGTTTTTGATAGAACGAATCGCACTTTTACCACTAAACTATACCCGCTACATATTTATTATTGTATATGAATGGACCATTTGTCGAACAAAAGAGTGAGGCGCAATCAAGATAGCACCAGAATCATGAAAATTCTAGCGTTGACACTTCGTCCCGCCGGGGACTTAAATAGGCGGCGAAGAGCAGAAAGCTTACTTAAATAACATAAAAAGTAGTTTATAATAAAATAACTTATAAGTTATATTATAATGTTTATTTATATATGTTATATAAATAAACATTATAATATTTTATATATCTATATTTTATATATCTTTATTTTATATCTTTTTTTATATATCTTTATTCTTTTTTTTTCTTTATATATAATATAAAATTTTTATATATTTATTATAAATTTATATATTTATTATATAAATTTATAATTATAATAAATAAAGAATATAATTTAATAGAATATAAATAAAAGAATATATATAAAAAAAAATAGATAAATAAAAAAGGAAAACGAAGGTTTTTTACTTCACGTGTCACATCACATAAAAAATTTTCCATTTTTAAATGGGGATGGGGAGAGATGGCTGAGTGGACTAAAGCGGCGGATTGCTAATCCGTTGTACGAGTTATTCGTACCGAGGGTTCGAATCCCTCTCTCTCCGCTTCTTCTGATTACTTGAGACTTTCGAATTCGAAGGAATTTCGATCCCTTGATTTTATCATAGCATAGGTAAATGTATGGAATACATAAAATCATAAGAAAAAAATTTCGAAAAAGCAGGAAAAACTAAAAATATCTTTTTTTTATTCCTCGCGTCCAGGATTACGCCCTGGATCATTAGATAAAAATCCGAAGATGAAGAGAGAAATAAAGAATATCACTACTGTATAAACGAATAGTTTGAGAGTAAGCATTACACAATCTCCAAGATCTTTTTTTTTTTGAAAAAGGGAATAGATTACTTATTTTTTTTTTTTACCACATACACTATTTTGTTTTGACATGACACCCCCCAAAAAATGAAGTGTTTTTTGAAAAGAAAGTCATTTTCACGAATTTCTTTGGAATAAGATTTTGATTCCTTCGTTATCAAAAATTTCTTGTCATATGATTAGGTATTGTAGGCAACCTAATAAAATCTTTGCTCACCGTAAGGTCAGAACGAGGAAATAAGCTGATCAAAATTCATCGCCGCGGTTATTCAATATACAAGAATTTCTATTTTTGAATCGAGGGTTCATAATGTAAGACTTATCTGGTCTTATCAATTTTTAGAATTTTGATTTATCGAATAAATCATGAATTTAGCAGAGTATTAAATCATCGAAAACTTACAGCAGCTTGCCAAACAAAGGCTAAGAGAAAAAAAAGTACAGGTATGACAGGCATAACATCTACGATTGGATTTAAAAAGGCATAAGCTTCGGGCAATTTGGCGAAGAAAAAACTACTCGAATAAAAGACAGAATTAAGACAGATACAGATTAAACTAAAGATATTAAGCATAACAGAATTTCGTTCTTGTAGATTAGATAATTTTATTCTGATTGAGTTTTTTTTATAAGGGAAAAAAAAGACAAGTCAAAAAATCTTTCTTTTTCTTCGAACTCTCCCAAATAAAAATCCTTCCTTCCATTCTCAAATGAGAATACAAGGAATTCCATTTTCATACAATATCTTAACTGAATTCCATGTAATGATCAATGAATTTTTTTGATTCTATATCTACATGTGTTGAATCCTAGCAACAATATATTCCCGATGTATTTATTGGGTTGGGATTGACGAATAACCAATACCAATATTAATGTTTATTAGTGTCGAATAGAAATTCGAAATGGGGCGTGGCCAAGCGGTAAGGCAGCGGGTTTTGGTCCCGTTACTCGGAGGTTCGAATCCTTCCGTCCCAGATCGTTTCCATCAGAAACGAAAGATTGGATCACATTGTATCCCACATGAAACATAAAATTGTTAACGAGAACAATCTTTTGTTCTGAATTCTAAGAATGATTCTTAGAATCATATTTTTTCTTTCATTTGGTTTCTCACAAACGTAATCAAGTGTCAAATGTGGGCGGAAATAAATATCTTTTTTTTTTTAATTCAAAAAAGAAATTCTGGGTTTATCATTCACATTCAGGATATGCTCGTACTACTCAATATTCATTTTAAAGTTAGTTACTTATGGAAACTTTATGTCCCATATCTATGAAATGTCAATTCTCACACGAAGCATTCTGAATCGAAATGTGAATGAAAGAAAGGCCTCTTTATTCCCTTACCAAGGGTAAAAAGCCTAAAGTAAATAAATGGGGTATCCCAATTCCACAGTCTATGTGGAGACTAAAGAGTAGGGAGTTTTTGGTACTAATTTCATCACTGGTCTTAAAACTTCTAAAGCTGGTGTGGGAAAAAAATAGTAAAAACGAATTGATCTGGACCCCACTTTTTTGTATTTTATCTGGTTCATCTTATATCTTATCCGGTTCAAATGAATAATTGTAAATCAATGTAATGTAGCGATTGGGGGGAAATTCGTATATTGCATCTACTTGACTTTATGGAATTGATGGAAAAGAAAAATTCTTGAACCTGAAGTAAAATAAAATCTGTATTGTATAAAATAAAAAAGTTTTATTAATAATTGATTTTTTTCCGGGATTGCAAATCTATTAATATTAAAGGTTCTTCTTTTGAGGTTTATAGTTTATTTGTTCGAGAAAAATGGATCCTTCATGATTGATCGTCCCGAATAATCTTTTTAAGATGTAAATAAGTCTTAAGCAAACTTTTTTATTCGTCTTTTTTAGAAATATGTTTCATTCATATGATAGAATATAGAGTTAAATAAATTGGATCCTTGCTGAGCCTTCCCCGGATAAATACTTATCTATCCATAGATAGATAGATAGAAAGTATGTACTATTATATACCGGTATACACACACCGGTTGAGCCAATGACTATTCATGATTCCATATTGAATCAATTACATACCGGTTTGAAATAAAATTAGAGGAATGTTATGTTAAAACTTCGTTTGAAACGATGTGGTAGAAAGCAACGTGCGACTTGAAGGACATGATCGGCTGTGGATTCTTACATCCACCATTTTCTATAGGAATGAAGATGTTCTTGGCTCGACATAGTTTGTTCTGCTCTGTTAGGAACCTAATTTGTGTTAGGTTGTAAGTAAATAGTACATGATGGAGCTCGAGCAGAAAGGATTGATTCGTTTATCAGGGGGAAGAATCTAGGGTTAGTAACTATCAATAAGTTAGACCAACTTTGTAAATATATCCTCAATATATAAATCGAAAGGTTAAAAGATCGAAAAATCAAAGAAGTTTGAAAAATAAAAAGTAAAATTTTTCAGAATTGGTAAAACTATTTCGATCAAAAGTGTATCACAAGGGAATCCACCGTTCATATTCTATTTCTATAGTTCATATTCTATTTCTATAGTATAGAAAGTATAGAAAAAAATAACAAAAAACAAAAAGGTATGTTGCTGCTCTTTTGAAAGGAGTAAGGATCACCGAAGTAATGTCTAAACCCAATGATTTCACAAAGCAAAGATAAAGGATTCCGGAACAAGTAAACACTATTTTCAATTGTCTCAACAATTGAATCAGAATGAGGAATAAAAATAGATTCGAGATGAGACAAACAAAAGAGGTTAGAGACGGCTCAATAAATGTCTAAGGGTTTCCCTTCGAACTCTGTCAGAATTACCCAACTTGAGTTATGAGTACGAATGAGATTTCTTTTTTTCTGTAAGGAAGAATAAAAAAACGACTCAAATCATAGTCTAATTCATGATTTTATGGATCCATTTGCCATTATATACATATACAGAAATTTAGAATCCTTTTTTCTCGAGCCGTATGAGGAGAAAACCTCCCATACGTTTCTAGGGGGGGCATTGTTTATTTACATCTATTCCAATGAGCCATCTACCGAATCGTTGCAATTGATGTTCGATCCCGAAGAGAAGGAAGAGATCTTAGAAAAGTAGGTTTTTACGATCCGATAAAGAATCAAACTTATTTAAATGTTCCTGTTATTCTATATTTCCTTGAAAAAGGTGCTCAACCTACGGGAACTGTTTGTGATATTTTAAGGAAGGCAGAATTATTTCAAGAAAGAACTTCGATTCGAGTTAATTAAAGTAAAAAAACAAAAAATTAATAAATAAAAAAGGGAGGGGGGGTAACTAGTATCTATCTTTGTGTAATTATTTACACACAATTTGCCTTTTTCTTGCTGTATTCATACTTAATTTACTTTTTTTCTTGTTTTGTTTGTTGCGGGAATCCACCAACAAACAAGGGGTTAATCTTGCTTATTGTACCTCTATTGATTGAATAAACCCGAGATTTTTTCTTTACTTTACCTCTTTCGTATTTTTTTCATCCAAATTTCTTATTTATGTTTATGTTGTGCCAATCCAACACAAGTCCTTATTTGATTTACTTAAATATGTTTTCTTAATATTGGATTCATATTGACAATGGTGCATCGAAGAAATATAATTCGATCGTAGATAAATAGATCCGTTTATCTACACCTCATATTGGTTTTTTTTTACTTCACTTCAGTCAAATGATGGGTTTGCCCTGCCGGATTTACTGGCATACAAGATGTATTTTCTTAACGAAAAAGAAAAGAAAATTGATAAATAAAATGGCGGTTTGTCACAATTTGGACATCTCTATTGGGAATCTGTTGTTGTTTAATCCGATCTGTCCATTTTGGTATTTTGGTGTTTTTAATTGATCAACAAAAACAAATCTTTCTTTTCGATTTGTTCTAGTTCAATGTTTTGACGGGGTCGTGCAGTGCAATTCAATTGACTTTTTTATTTTGACCGTATTTACATATATATCCTATTTATTTTATTTTTATTCGGGTTGCTAACTCAACGGTAGAGTACTCGGCTTTTAAGTGCGACTATGATCTTTTACACATTTGGATGAAGCAACAGATTCGTCCAGACTATTGGTAGAGTCTATAAGACCACGACTGATCCTCAAAGGTAATGAATGGAAAAAACAGCATGTCGTAATAAAATATTATTATTTTATTATTAAATTAATTATTTAATTAAATATTATTTAATTAAAGTAGAACTTTGAGTTTATCCTTACCGGATCGTTACAATTTTTTTTCTTTTTGTTTGGAAGTGAAAAAAAAAAATTCACATTTACAGTTGGGTCTAGTGAATAAATGGATAGAGCCCTATGGCTCTAATTCTGGTGAAATAAAAAGCAACGAGCTTTTGTTCTTAATTTGAATGATTACCCGATCTAATTAGACGTTAAAGATAGATTAGTGCCTGATGCGGGAAAGGGTGGGTTCTTCTGTGAGTGGACCATTGATTTTCTTTCTTTTTTTTTTTTAATGAATCCTAATTATTCTTTATTATGGATTGGAGACGAATGTGTAGAAGAAACAGTATACTGATAAAGAGAATTTATTCCAAAGTCAAAAGAGCGATCGAGTTGCAAAAATAAAGGATTTTTTACCCTCTTGTAATTATAACGAACATAAACCAATTGGATAGAAAAGGAGAGGAAAAAGATCTGTTGATTGGACTCCCCTGTTTCCTTTGTTTGCGGGATATATATTTTTTTCTTACTGTAATTATATACATAATACATACCCTGTTCTGACCATATTGCACTATGTATCATTTGATAACCCCAAAAATGAAATAGGTCCCGCCTCTGGTTCAAGTAGAAATGTAAATGGAAGAATTACAAGGATATTTAGAAAGAGATAGATCTCTGCAACAACACTTTCTATATCCGCTTCTCTTTAAGGAGTATATTTACACATTTCTTCATGATCGTGGTTTAAATGGTTCGATTTTTTACGAATCCACGGAAATTTTTGGTTATGACAATAAATCTAGTTCAGTACTTGTGAAACGTTCAATTATTCGAATGTATCAACAGAATTATTTGATTTATTCGGTTAATGATTCTAACCAAAATCGATTCGTTGGGCACAACAATTATTTTTATTTTCATTTTTATTCTCAGATGATATTGGAAGGTTTTGCAGTCATTGTGGAAATTCCATTCTTGCTGCGATTAGTATCTTCCCTCGAAGAAAAAAAAATACCAAAATCTCAGAATTTGAATTTACGATCTATTCATTCAATATTTCCCTTTTTGGAGGACAAATTATCGCATTTAAATTATGTGTCAGATATACTAATACCTTATCCCATCCATCTGAAAATCTTGGTTCAAATCCTTCAATTCTGGATCCAAGATGTTCCTTCTTTACATTTATTGCGATTCTTTCTTCACGAATATCATAATTGGAATAGTCTTATTACTCCGAATAATTCTATTTTTCTTTTTTCAAAAGAAAATAAAAGACTATTTCGGTTCCCATATAATTCTTATGTATCTGAATGCGAATTTGTATTAGTTTTTCTTCGTAAACAATCTTCTTATTTACGATTAACATCTTCTGGAGCTTTTCTTGAGCGAACACATTTCTAT